GTCCTTGTAGCTTAAACAAAGCGTAGCACTGAAGATGCTAAGATGGCTGCCCCCTTTTCCCCCAAGGACAAAAGACTTAGTCCTAACCCTGCCGTTAATTCTTGCTAGACATATACATGCAAGTATCTGCGCCCCAGTGTAAATGCCCCCAACCCTTGACACCCCCCCCACCCCCACAGGCAAGGGGAGCAGGCATCAGGCACGCCCCTTAGCAGCCCAAGACGCCTTGCCCGGCCACACCCCCACGGGTATTCAGCAGTAATTAACATTAAGCAATAAGTGTAAACTTGACTTAGCCATAGCAATATCCAAGGGCCGGCAAATCTTGTGCCAGCCGCCGCGGTCACACAAGAGGCCCAAATTAACAGAAATTCGGCGTAAAGAGTGGTTACATGCTATCTCCACAACTAGGGCCAAAATACAGCTGAGCTGTCATAAGCTTAAACTGCACCTAAGACCCCCCTCAAGATGACCCTAGCACACACGATCCATTAAACCCCACCAAAGCTAGGGCCCAAACTGGGATTAGATACCCCACTATGCCTAGCCCTAAATCTTGGCACTTCCCCTACTAAAGTGCCCGCCCGAGAACTACGAGCGCAAACGCTTAAAACTCTAAGGACTTGGCGGTGCCCCAAACCCACCTAGAGGAGCCTGTTCTATAATCGATAACCCACGATTCACCCGACCGCCCCTTGCCAAAACAGCCTACATACCGCCGTCGTCAGCCCACCTTCGTGAAAGAACAACAGTGAGCGCAATAGCCCCACCCGCTAATAAGACAGGTCAAGGTATAGCTCATGGAGCGGAAGAAATGGGCTACATTTTCTGAAACAGAAAACTTAACGAAAGGGGACGTGAAACCGTCCCCGAAAGGCGGATTTAGCAGTAAAGCGGGACAATAGAGCCCCCTTTAAACCGGCCCTGAGGCACGTACATACCGCCCGTCACCCTCCTCACAAGCCACAAATACCCCATAACTAATACCCCTGCCGGCCAAAGATGAGGTAAGTCGTAACAAGGTAAGTGTACCGGAAGGTGCACTTAGCCCATCAAGACGTAGCTACAACAAAAGCATTCAGCTTACACCTGAAAGATACCTGCTACCCACCAGGTCGTCTTGAAGCCAGCTCTAGCCCAACCACGCCCCAGCCAAACAAAGCCAAAACCAACCTCACCACCAAACTAAAGCATTCTCTTATCCTAGTATGGGCGACAGAAAAGACCAACCAGGCGCGATAGAGACCATGTACCGTAAGGGAAAGTTGAAATAATAATGAAAAACAAAGCAACAAGCAGCAAAGATAAACCCTTGTACCTCTCGCATCATGATTTAGCAAGAACAACCAAGCAAAGCGAACTTAAGCTTGCCCTCCCGAAACCCAAGCGAGCTACTTACAGGCAGCTACCCGAGCGAACCCGTCTCTGTGACAAAAGAGTGGGACGACCTGTTAGTAGAGGTGAAAAGCCAATCGAGCTGGGTGATAGCTGGTTGCCTGTGAAATGAATCTGAGTTCTCTCTTGACCCCATCCCTCCCCCACGGACAACCCCGCCTAACCTCCCATGTAGCAAGCCAAGAGCAATTTAAAGGGGGTACAGCCCCTTTAAAAAAGAGAACAGCCTCCTATAGAGGATAACTAACTACTCACCAACCATCCAAACTGTAGGCCCTTAAGCAGCCACCAACAAAGAGTGCGTCAAAGCTCCTGACCTAAAAATATAAAAACAACACGACTCCCTCATCCACAACAGGCTAACCTATATAAATAGGAGCACCAATGCTAAAATGAGTAACTAGGGGCCCCTCCCCCTCTTAAGCGCAAACTTACACTTCACATTATTAACGGACCACAATCAATACTACAAACACACAAGATCTCATATTTTCTCTCCCGTTAACCCAACCCAGGAGCGCCCAACTAGAAAGATTAAAATCTGTAAAAGGAACTAGGCAAACCCAGGACCCGACTGTTTACCAAAAACATAGCCTTCAGCAAACCAAGTATTGGAGGTGAAGCCTGCCCAGTGACACCATGTTCAACGGCCGCGGTATCCTAACCGTGCAAAGGTAGCGCAATCAATTGTCCCATAAATGGGGACCGGTATGAATGGCTAAACGAGGCCCCAACTGTCTCTTACAGATAATCAGTGAAATTGATCTCCCTGTGCAAAAGCAGGAATAGACACATAAGACGAGAAGACCCTGTGGAACTTAAAAATCAGCAGCCACCCGACACAAAATCTAACCTATCACAGGCTCACCATCACCAGGCACTGGCCCGCATTTTTCGGTTGGGGCGACCTTGGAGAAAAACAAATCCTCCAAAAACAAGACCTCCCCTCTTAACCAAGAGCAACCCCTCAAAGTACTAACAGTAACCAGACCCAATACAATTGACCAATGGACCAAGCTACCCCAGGGATAACAGCGCAATCCCCTTCAAGAGCCCATATCGACAAGGGGGTTTACGACCTCGATGTTGGATCAGGACATCCTAATGGTGCAGCAGCTATTAAGGGTTCGTTTGTTCAACGATTAATAGTCCTACGTGATCTGAGTTCAGACCGGAGCAATCCAGGTCGGTTTCTATCTATGCATGAACTTCTCCTAGTACGAAAGGACCGGAAAAGTGGGGCCAATACTTTAAGCATGCCCCCCCCACAAGTAATGAAACCAACTAAATTACAAAAAGGCCCCCACATCAACCCCAATCCTAGAAAAGGATCGCTAGCGTGGCAAAGCCAGGTAAGTGCAAAAGGCTTAAGCCCTTTGACCAGAGGTTCAAATCCTCTCTCTAGCCCAAACATGTCTCAACCCCCCATCTTAAATCACCTTACCATGTCCCTATCCTACGCTGTCCCAATCCTTATCGCCGTTGCCTTCCTCACCTTAGTAGAACGAAAAATCCTAAGCTACATACAAGCTCGAAAAGGACCCAACATTGTAGGCCCATTTGGACTACTACAGCCCGTGGCAGACGGAGTAAAGCTCTTCATTAAAGAACCTATCCGCCCTTCTACCTCATCTCCCCTCCTATTCATTATAACCCCTATACTAGCCCTCCTCCTGGCCCTCACAATCTGAATCCCTCTACCTTTGCCATTTTCCTTAACAGACTTAAACCTAGGACTCCTCTTTCTTCTAGCCATATCCAGCCTAGCAGTCTACTCAATCCTGTGATCAGGTTGAGCTTCAAACTCAAAATATGCCCTAATCGGTGCACTACGAGCAGTAGCACAAACCATCTCCTACGAAGTAACACTAGCAATCATTTTACTATCCACAATCATCCTAAGTGGTAACTATACACTAAGCACTCTCTCCACTACCCAAGAGCCACTATGTCTCATCTTCTCATCCTGACCCCTTACAATAATATGATTCATCTCAACACTGGCCGAAACAAACCGGGCCCCCTTCGATCTAACAGAAGGAGAATCAGAACTGGTGTCAGGATTCAACGTAGAATACGCAGCTGGCCCATTCGCCCTCTTCTTCTTAGCAGAATATGCAAACATTATACTAATAAACGCACTAACTACAATCCTATTCTTAAACCCAAGCATACTCAACACACCCCCCGAATTATTCTCAGTAGCCCTTGCTACAAAAACCCTACTCCTCTCCTCTACCTTCCTGTGAATCCGCGCCTCTTACCCCCGATTCCGCTACGATCAACTCATGCACCTACTTTGAAAAAACTTCCTCCCCCTAACGCTAGCACTATGCCTATGACACATTAGCATGCCAATTTCCTATGCAGGCCTACCTCCTTATTTAAGGAAATGTGCCTGAACATAAGGGTCACTATGATAAAGTGAACATAGAGGTATACCAGCCCTCTCATTTCCTAAAACTTAGAAAAGTAGGAATTGAACCCACACAGAAGAGATCAAAACTCTTCATACTTCCTTTATATTATTTTCTAGTAAGGTCAGCTAACAAAGCTATCGGGCCCATACCCCGAAAATGATGGTTTAACTCCCTCCCTCACTAATTAACCCCCATGCAAAACTAATCTCTGCTACAAGCCTACTTATAGGCACAACAATCACAATCTCAAGCAACCATTGAGTAATAGCCTGAACTGGACTCGAGATCAACACCCTAGCTATTATCCCCCTAATCTCAAAACCCCACCACCCTCGAGCCATCGAAGCATCAATCAAATACTTCCTAGTACAAGCAGCTGCCTCAACATTAATCCTCTTCTCAAGCATAACCAATGCCTGATCCACAGGCCAATGGGACATCACCCAACTAAACCACCCCCTAGCATCCACTCTACTAACTACAGCAATTGCAATAAAACTAGGACTAGTACCATTCCACTTCTGACTACCAGAAGTCCTACAAGGTTCATCCCTAACCACTGCCCTGCTACTATCCACAGTCATAAAATTCCCCCCAATCACAATCCTCTCCATAACATCACACTCCCTCAACCCCACCCTACTAACCACCATAGCAATCGCCTCAGCTGCCCTAGGGGGATGAATAGGACTAAACCAAACTCAGATCCGAAAAATCTTAGCCTTTTCATCTATCTCACACCTAGGCTGAATAGCCATCATCATCGTCTACAGCCCAAAACTAACCCTACTAGCTTTCTACCTATACTCACTAATAACTGCTACTGTATTCCTAACCCTAAACACAACTAAAACTCTAAAACTATCCACTATAATAACATCATGAACAAAAACCCCCATACTAAACGCAACTCTAATGGCAGTCTTACTCTCTTTAGCAGGCCTTCCCCCATTAACCGGCTTCCTATCAAAATGACTAATCATCCAAGAACTAACTAAACAAGAAATAGCCCCCTCAGCAATAACAATAGCCATCCTATCGCTCCTAGGCCTATTCTTTTACCTTCGACTCGCATATCACTCAACAATTACGCTCCCACCAAACTCTACTAACTTTATAAAACAATGACACACTAACAAATCAACAAACACCCCAACTGCCATCCTCACCTCCATATCAATCCTACTCCTACCACTATCACCAGCAATCCTAACAGTCACCTAAGAAACTTAGGATAACCTAAACCGAAGGCCTTCAAAGCCTTAAACAAGAGTTAAACCCTCTTAGTTTCTGCTAAGACCCGCAGGACACTAACCTGCATCCCCTGAATGCAACTCAAATGCTTTAATTAAGCTAGGGCCTTACTACACTAGACAGGCGGGCCTTGATCCCACAAACCCCTAATTAACAGCTAGGTGTCCAAACCAGCGGACTTCTGTCTAATCAGACCCTGACACATACTTAATGTGCATCAATGAGCTTGCAACTCAACATGAATTTCACTACAGGGCCGATAAGAAGAGGAATTAAACCTCTGTAAAAAGGACTACAGCCTAACGCTTTAACACTCAGCCATCTTACCTGTGACCTTCATCAACCGATGATTATTCTCAACTAACCACAAAGATATCGGCACTCTTTACCTTATCTTCGGTGCCTGGGCCGGCATAGTCGGAACTGCCCTCAGCCTACTTATCCGTGCAGAACTAGGCCAACCAGGAACCCTCCTAGGAGATGACCAAATCTACAATGTAATTGTCACCGCCCACGCTTTCGTAATAATCTTCTTCATAGTAATGCCAATCATAATCGGAGGATTCGGAAACTGACTGGTCCCCCTCATAATCGGCGCCCCAGACATAGCATTCCCACGTATAAATAACATAAGCTTCTGACTTCTTCCACCATCATTTCTCCTCTTACTGGCCTCCTCTACAGTAGAAGCAGGCGCAGGCACAGGATGAACTGTATATCCACCCCTAGCTGGAAACCTCGCCCATGCTGGAGCCTCAGTCGACCTAGCCATCTTCTCCCTCCATCTAGCAGGGGTGTCCTCAATCCTGGGGGCAATCAACTTCATCACAACTGCTATTAATATAAAACCCCCAGCCTTATCACAATACCAAACCCCATTATTCGTTTGATCCGTACTAATCACTGCAGTCTTACTCTTACTCTCACTCCCAGTACTTGCTGCCGGAATTACCATGCTCCTAACAGATCGAAACCTAAACACGACATTCTTTGACCCTGCTGGCGGGGGAGACCCAGTCCTATACCAACACCTATTCTGATTCTTCGGTCACCCAGAAGTATACATCTTAATTCTTCCCGGCTTCGGAATCATCTCACACGTAGTCACATACTATGCCGGCAAAAAAGAACCATTCGGGTACATAGGAATAGTATGAGCCATACTATCCATCGGATTCCTAGGCTTTATTGTATGAGCTCACCACATATTTACCGTAGGAATAGACGTAGACACCCGAGCATACTTTACATCCGCCACTATAATCATCGCCATCCCAACCGGCATTAAAGTATTTAGCTGACTCGCCACACTACACGGAGGAACTATCAAATGAGACCCCCCAATACTATGAGCACTAGGCTTCATCTTCCTCTTCACCATCGGAGGCCTAACAGGAATCGTCCTAGCAAACTCCTCCCTAGACATCGCCCTACATGACACATACTATGTAGTCGCCCATTTCCACTACGTACTATCAATGGGCGCAGTCTTCGCCATCATAGCTGGGTTCACCCACTGATTTCCACTCTTCACAGGATACACCCTCCACCCCACATGAGCAAAAGCACATTTTGGCGTAATATTCACAGGTGTAAACCTAACATTCTTCCCCCAACATTTCCTAGGCCTAGCTGGCATGCCTCGACGATACTCAGATTACCCAGATGCCTACACCCTATGAAACACTATCTCCTCCATCGGCTCCCTAATCTCAATAACAGCCGTAATCATGCTAATATTCATCACCTGAGAAGCCTTCGCATCAAAACGAAAAGTCCTACAACCAGAACTAACCCCCACTAACATTGAATGAATCCACGGCTGCCCTCCCCCGTACCACACCTTCGAAGAACCAGCCTTTGTTCAAGTACAAGAAAGGAAGGAATCGAACCCTCATACACTGGTTTCAAGCCAATCGCATACAAACCACTTATGCTTCTTTCTTATGAGGTATTAGTAAACCAATTACATAGCCTTGTCAAGACTAAATCACGGGCGAAACCCCCGTATACCTCTCGTGGCCAACCACTCTCAATTCGGATTTCAAGACGCATCATCCCCCATTATAGAAGAACTTGTTGAATTCCACGATCATGCCTTAATAGTCGCACTAGCAATCTGCAGCCTAGTCCTCTACCTATTAACCCTCATACTAATAGAAAAACTATCCTCAAACTCTGTAGACGCACAAGAAATCGAACTAATCTGAACAATCCTACCAGCCATCGTCCTTATCCTACTCGCCCTTCCATCACTACAAATCCTATACATAATAGACGAAATTGAAGAACCAGACCTAACCCTAAAAGCCATTGGCCACCAATGATACTGATCCTACGAATACACAGACTTCAAGGACCTATCATTCGACTCATACATACTCCCCACAACAGAACTCCCACAAGGACACTTCCGACTACTAGAAGTAGACCATCGAATAGTAGTACCAATAGAATCCCCAATCCGCATCATCATCACCGCTGCTGACGTCCTCCACTCATGAGCTGTCCCCACCCTAGGAGTAAAAACCGACGCAATCCCAGGACGACTAAACCAAACATCATTCATTGCCACTCGACCAGGAATCTTCTACGGCCAGTGTTCAGAAATCTGCGGAGCTAACCACAGCTATATGCCAATCGTAGTAGAATCCGCCCCCCTCTCCCACTTCGAAAGCTGATCCTCATTACTATCATCCTAATCATTAAGAAGCTATGCAACAGCACTAGCCTTTTAAGCTAGAAATAGAGGGAGTACTACACCCTCCTTAATGAGATGCCACAACTCAACCCAAACCCGTGATTCTTTATCCTACTAACCTCATGACTAACATTCTCACTCTTAATTCAACCAAAACTTCTATCATTCACTACCACCAACCCACCCTCCAACAAAACCATAACAACCACTAAAAACAACCCATGAACCTGACCATGAACCTAAGCTTCTTCGACCAATTCACAAGCCCACACCTACTAGGCATTCCCCTAATCCTACTCTCCATACTACTCCCCGCCCTACTACTCCCCTCACCAGACAACCGATGAGTTACCAACCGATTCTCTACCCTACAATCATGACTACTCCACCTCATCACAAAACAACTAATAATGCCCCTAAACAAAAAGGGGCATAAATGAGCCCTAATCCTGACATCATTAATAGCTCTCCTACTCATAACCAACCTACTAGGCTTACTCCCCTATACCTTCACCCCAACTACCCAACTATCAATAAACATAGCACTAGCATTCCCACTATGACTTGCAACTTTACTTACAGGCCTACGAAACCAACCAACCATCTCACTAGGACACCTCCTGCCCGAAGGGACCCCCACCCCCCTAATCCCGGCCCTAATTATAATCGAAACTACCAGCCTACTTATCCGCCCCCTTGCACTTGGCGTCCGACTCACAGCAAACCTCACAGCAGGCCACCTCCTCATCCAACTAATCTCCACAGCTACAACCGTACTCCTCCCCATCATGCCAACAGTCTCAATCCTAACTACATTAATCCTACTACTATTGACAATCCTAGAGGTAGCAGTAGCCATAATCCAAGCCTACGTATTCGTACTACTACTAAGCCTATACTTACAAGAAAACATCTAATGGCCCACCAAGCACACTCCTACCACATAGTAGACCCAAGCCCATGACCCATCTCCGGAGCAGCTGCCGCCCTCCTCACCACCTCAGGATTAATCATATGATTCCACCAAAATTCACCACACCTACTAACCCTTGGCCTACTCTCCATAATTCTGGTCATACTACAATGATGACGAGACATTGTACGAGAAAGCACATTCCAAGGACATCACACCCCAACAGTCCAAAAAGGCCTCCGATATGGCATAATCCTTTTCATCACGTCCGAAGCCTTCTTCTTCCTGGGCTTCTTCTGAGCATTCTTCCACTCCAGCCTAGTACCCACCCCAGAACTCGGAGGACAATGACCCCCAACAGGAATTAAACCCCTAAATCCCCTAGAAGTACCTCTACTCAACACAGCCATTCTCCTAGCCTCAGGGGTTACTGTAACATGAGCACACCACAGCATCACAGAAAGCAACCGAAACCAAGCAATCCACGCCCTAACCCTAACTATTCTACTAGGATTCTACTTCACCGCCCTCCAAGCAACAGAATACTACGAAGCCCCATTCTCAATCGCCGATGGTGTATACGGTTCAACCTTCTTCGTCGCCACAGGCTTCCACGGACTTCATGTAATCATCGGGTCCTCCTTCCTGTCTGTGTGCTTACTTCGACTAATCAAATTCCACTTCACATCTAACCATCACTTCGGATTCGAAGCCGCAGCCTGATATTGACACTTTGTAGATGTAATTTGACTATTCCTCTACATAACTATCTACTGATGAGGATCCTGCTCTTCTAGTATACTAATTACAATTGACTTCCAATCTATAGAATCTGGTGCAAACCCAGAGAAGAGCAATCAACATAATCACATTCATATTAACACTCTCTCTCGCCCTAAGCATCGCCCTAACCACACTAAACTTCTGATTAACCCAAACCAACCCAGACTCAGAAAAGCTATCCCCATACGAATGCGGCTTTGATCCACTAGGATCTGCTCGCTTACCATTCTCCATCCGATTCTTCCTCAGTAGCTATTCTATTTTTACTTTTTGACCTAGAAATTGCACTCCTCCTCCCACTACCATGAGCCACTCAACTTCAATCCCCCACCAACACCATAACATGATCATACATCATCATCCTACTACTAACTCTAGGACTCATCTACGAATGAACACAAGGCGGCCTAGAATGAGCAGAATAAACAGAAAGTTAGTCTAACCAAGACAGTTGATTTCGGCCCAACAGACCATAGCCTGACACTATGACTTTCTTCATGTCGCTCACACACCTAAGCTTCTACTCAGCCTTCGCTCTAAGTAGCCTAGGACTAGCATTCCACCGAACCCACCTAATCTCTGCCCTACTATGCCTAGAAAGTATAATACTATCAATATACCTCGCCCTTTCCATCTGACCCCTGGAAAACCAAACAATAACGCTTACCACCACACCAATACTAATACTTACATTCTCTGCCTGCGAAGCAGGCACAGGCCTAGCAATATTAGTAGCTTCCACACGAACCCACGGCTCTGACCACCTCCACAATCTAAACCTCCTACAATGCTAAAAATCATCATCCCAACAATCATACTTGCACCCACAGCCCTCCTATCCCAACAAAAACTACTATGAACCAACACCACTGCCCATGCCATAATAATCGCCACTATTAGCCTACAATGACTCCTCCCAACATACTACCCCCACAAAAACCTAACACAATGAACCAGCATTGACCAAATCTCATCCCCCCTACTAGTCCTATCGTGTTGACTTTTACCCCTAATAATACTAGCAAGCCAAAACCACCTACAACATGAACCACTAACACGAAAACGAACCTTCCTAATAGCCCTAATCACTATCCAGCCATTCATCCTATTAGCATTCTCAGCTTCAGACCTAATTCTATTCTACATCTCATTCGAAGCAACCCTAATTCCAACCCTAATCTTAATCACCCGCTGAGGAAACCAACCAGAACGCCTAAGTGCCGGCATCTACCTACTATTCTACACCTTAATCAGCTCACTCCCCTTACTAGTCACAATCCTTCACCTACACACCCAATCTGGCACCCTCCACCTAACAATACTAAAACTAACCCACCTTGCCCCTACCAACTCCTGAACCAGCTTACTATCCGGCCTCGCCCTACTAACAGCATTCATAGTAAAAGCCCCCCTATATGGGCTCCACCTATGGCTCCCCAAAGCCCACGTAGAAGCTCCAATCGCAGGTTCCATACTACTTGCCGCCCTCCTCCTAAAACTAGGCGGATACGGCATCATACGAATTACACTCCTAATAACCCCCCTCCCAAGCCAGTTATACTACCCATTCCTAACCTTGGCACTTTGAGGAGCCCTTATAACCAGCTCAATCTGCCTACGCCAAACTGACTTAAAATCCCTCATCGCTTATTCTTCCGTGAGCCACATAGGCCTAGTCATCGCCGCAACCATAATCCAAACCCACTGATCATACTCCGGGGCAATAATCCTAATAATCTCCCACGGACTTACTTCATCAATACTATTTTGTTTAGCCAATACAAACTATGAACGAACTCATAGTCGAATCCTGATCCTAACACGAGGCCTACAACCCCTACTCCCCCTAATAGCCACCTGATGGCTATTAGCTAACCTCACAAACATAGCACTTCCCCCCACAACAAACCTAATAGCAGAACTAACAATTATAATCACACTTTTCAACTGATCTCCCCCTACAATCATCCTCACTGGAACAGCAACCCTCCTAACCGCCGCATACACCCTATTCATGCTCCTAACAACCCAACGAGGAACACTACCAACCTACATTACATCAATCCAAAACTCAAACACACGAGAACACCTCCTAATAGCTCTCCACATCATCCCCCTACTACTCCTGATCTTAAAACCAGGACTAATCTCCGGAGCCCCTCTATGCAAGTATAGTTTCAACCAAAACATTAGACTGTGATTCTAAAAATAGAAGTTAAACCCTTCTTACCTGCCGAGGGGGAGAACCCAATCAACAAGAACTGCTAATTCTTGCGTCTGAGCCTAAAACCTCAGCCCCCTTAACTTTTAAAGGATAATAGCAATCCATTGGTCTTAGGAACCACCCACCTTGGTGCAAATCCAAGTAAAAGTAATGGATACTACACTACTCCTAAACACCCTCACACTCCTCACACTAACCACTATCCTCACACCCACACTACTCCCCCTACTATCAAAAAAACTCCAAAACTCTCCAACAACCATCACCAACACAGTAAAAACCGCCTTCATAATCAGCCTAGTACCAATAACACTATTCGCATATCTAGGAATAGACAGCATCACCTCTTGCTGAGAATGAAAATTCATCATAAACTTCAAAATTCCCCTTAGCCTAAAAATCGACCAATACTCCACAATATTCTTCCCAATTGCACTATTCGTAACATGATCTATCCTTCAATTTGCAACATGATACATAGCTGCAGACCCACACATCACAAAATTCTTTTTCTACCTCCTAATATTCCTAATCGCCATACTAACCCTAACCATCGCCAATAACATATTCCTACTATTCATCGGCTGAGAAGGTGTAGGAATCATATCCTTCCTGCTAATCGGTTGATGGCATGGCCGAGCAGAAGCCAACACAGCTGCCCTCCAAGCCGTATTATATAACCGAATCGGAGATATCGGCCTCATCCTAAGCATAGCATGACTAGCATCAACCCTAAATACCTGAGAAATCCAACAAACCCTCACCCCCACCCAAACCCACACAGCCCCCCTACTAGGCCTCATCCTCGCCGCCACAGGAAAATCTGCCCAATTCGGCCTACACCCATGACTACCCGCTGCCATAGAAGGCCCAACCCCAGTATCCGCCCTACTCCACTCCAGCACAATAGTTGTTGCTGGAATCTTTCTACTTATCCGCACCCACCCCCTACTAACCAACAACCCAACCGCACTCTCCCTCTGTCTCTGCCTAGGATCCCTATCCACCCTATTCGCTGCTACATGCGCCCTCACACAAAACGACATCAAAAAAATCATCGCCTTCTCCACAGCAAGTCAACTCGGCCTAATAATAGTTGCTATTGGACTAAACCTCCCACAACTAGCCTTCCTCCACATCTCAACCCATGCCTTCTTCAAAGCCATACTATTCCTATGCTCCGGGTCAATCATCCACGCCCTACAAGGAGAACAGGACATCCGAAAAATAGGAGGCCTACAAAAACCACTCCCAACAACTACCTCTTGCCTCACCATCGGCAGCCTTGCCCTAATAGGAACACCATTCCTAGCAGGATTTTACTCAAAAGACTCAATCATCGAAAGCCTAAACACATCATACTTAAACACTTGAGCTTTACTCCTAACTCTCCTAGCCACCTCATTCACTGCAACCTACAGCCTACGCATAATCCTCCTAGTTCAAACAGGAACTACTCGCACACCCACCATCACCTCAATAGACGAAAACAACCCAGCAACTACCAACCCCCTCATCCGCCTAGCTATAGGAAGCATTATAGCAGGACTACTCATCACATCCTACATCCCTCCAACAAAAACACCCCCCATAACCATACCCCTAATCACAAAAACCACAGCTATCATTGTTACAATCCTCGGCATTATATTAGCCATAGAACTCTCAAACATAACCCACACCCTAACTCAACCAAAACAAAACACCCCCCTAAACTTCTCCTCAACACTAGGATACTTCAACCTCCTACTTCATCGCACCGCCCCCACAAAACTTCTAGACAGCGGACAAAAACTTGCTTCCCACCTAATCGACTTATCCTGATACAAAAAAATAGGCCCCGAAGGCATTGCCGACTTACAACTCATAGCAACTAAAACCTCAACCACTCTCCACACTGGATTAATCAAAGCCTACCTAGGATCATTCGCCCTATCTATCATCATCCTACTCCTATCAACACACAGAACCAAAACCTAATGGCCCCAAACGCCCGAAAAGTCCACCCCCTACTAAAAATAATCAATGCCTCCCTAATTGACCTACCCACCCCCCCAAACATCTCTGCTTGATGAAATTTTGGCTCCCTCCTAGGCATCTGCCTAATAACACAAATCTTAACCGGCTTATTACTAGCTATACACTACACCGCAGATACAACCCTAGCATTCTCATCCGTCTCCCACACCTGCCGAAACGTACAATACGGCTGACTAATCCGCAACCTACATGCAAATGGCGCATCATTCTTCTTCATCTGCATTTACTTACACATCGGCCGAGGACTTTACTACGGCTCATACCTATATAAAGAAACATGAAACACAGGAATTATCCTGCTACTAACACTCATAGCAACCGCTTTCGTAGGATACGTACTACCTTGAGGACAAATATCCTTCTGAGGCGCTACAGTAATCACCAACCTATTCTCAGCCATCCCATACATTGGCCAAACCCTCGTTGAATGAGCTTGAGGAGGATTCTCAGTAGACAACCCAACACTAACACGCTTCTTTGCCCTACACTTCCTACTCCCCTTTATAATCGCAGGTCTCACCACAATCCACCTTACCTTCCTACACGAATCTGGATCTAACAACCCACTAGGCATTTCATCAAACTGCGACAAAATCCCATTTCACCCATACTTCTCCCTAAAAGACATCCTAGGTTTCACACTCCTACTCCTCCTCCTAACAACAATAGCCCTATTTTCCCCAAACCTCTTAGGAGACCCAGAAAACTTCACCCCAGCAAACCCGCTAGCCACCCCACCCCACATTAAACCAGAGTGATATTTCCTATTCGCATACGCCATCCTACGCTCAATCCCCAACAAACTAGGAGGAGTACTGGCTCTAGCCGCCTCCGTACTAATCCTCTTCCTAACCCCCTTTCTTCATAAATCCAAACAACGCTCAATAACATTCCGACCCCTCTCCCAAATCCTATTCTGAATACTAGTAGCTAACCTATTCATCTTAACATGAATCGGCAGCCAACCAGTAGAGCACCCATTCATCATCATCGGCCAACTAGCCTCCATAACCTACTTCACCATCCTACTAATCCTCTTCCCCCTCATCGGAGCCCTAGAAAATAAAATACTCAACTACTAAAAATACTCTAATAGTTTAACAAAAACATTGGTCTTGTAAGCCAAAAAGTGAAGACTACACCCCTTCTTAGAGTTCCTTCCCCATCAGAGAAAAAGGACTTAAACCTCCACCTCCAACTCCCAAAGCTGGCATTCTACATTAAACTATTCTCTGATACCACCCTAAACTGCTCGAATCGCCCCCCGCGACAACCCTCGCACAAGCTCTAACACAACAAACAAAGTAAGCAACAGACCCCATCCAGCAACCACAAACATCCCCACCCCGCAAGAATAAAACATCGCCACCCCACCAAAGTCCAACCGAACCAAAAACAATCCTCCACCATCCACAGTAACCACCCCCAACTTCCAACCCTCAACAAGACCACCAACAACAGCCCCAGCTACAACTACCAAAACAAACCCACCACCATACCCTAAAACCCGTCAATCCCCCCAAGCCTCAGGAAACGGATCAGCAGCCAAAGACACAGAATATACAAAAACTACTAACATCCCCCCCAAATACACCATAAACAGCACCAAAGCTACAAAAGACGCCCCCAAACTCAGCAACCACCCGCACCCTACAACAGAAGCTAAAACTAAACCAACCACCCCATAGTACGGAGAAGGATTAGACGCAACCGCTAACCCCCCCAAAATAAAACACAACCCTAAAAAAATCACAAAATAAGTCATAACAATTCCTGCTTGGTCCTTCTCCAAGCTCTGCGGCCTGAAAAGCCGCCGTTGTAATCCTCAACCACAGGAACTCAACTAATAAAGGGCCCCCCCTTCCCCCCCATGTGCATGAACCTCTTACTTTCTAAGTATTCTTACGGCTCTATGTATTATTGTACATTAATTTATATACCCCATAATACATTACATGAAGTGCTAATAAGTCATTATATGTATGTTCTATATACATTAATGTTTAGTCGGGCATAACATGTCCAAACCCATCCCTCCCAATCCCCTAATAAATGCAATACTATCTAGAACAATCCTACTACATTCCTCGGACCCAAACACTAACAAGGGTAAACACTTATACATAAACTTCCTAGAACATACGAAAGTGCTCGAAGACATACTATCAATGGTCGCAGGACATACCAATTCAACAATACTCTTGAAGTACCTGTTTCTGAAGTACCAGGTTATTTATTGATCGAACTACTCACGAGAAACCCGCAACCCGGCGTTTGTAATACACTACGTTACTAGCGTCAGGACCATTCATTCCCCCTACACCCTAGCACAACTTGCTCTTTTGTACCTCTGGTTCCTTTTTCAGGGCCATAACTTGGGTTTTCCCTACTTTCTTGCTCTTCACAGAGTCATCTGGTAGGCTATTTATCCTCATTGTCCCTCTTAATCCCGACATCGGGCGGCCTCTCCTCTTTTGGTTCCCTTTTTTTTTGGGGCGTCTTCAGGCTACATTTCCCAGTGCACGGCGGAGAGCACACAATTTAGGTCTGGGCATACATGGTATTCGTCCAATTCTCGTCCTCAGGGATTAATTAATGAGACGGTTGACGTATATGGGGAATCATTCCTACACTGATGCACTTTTGTTTCCATTTGGTTATGGTGTGTCCACTAACCCCTACACTAGAGGACTATCTAGTGAATGCTCGAAGGACATAATATCTTACTTTTACCTTTCCTCTAACTTTCTAACCAACACTAGTAAATTCTAACCAATTTCACTACCCACCCATCATAAAAATTTTTTTATTTATATTATCAAATTTTTTAACACATTCTCAATACTGGAGTTACATTAAAAATTTTACACACCCCATTCAACCATCCATCACCTTTCTTATCTTACCCAAATCTAATAACCCACTAGGCATTTCACCCATACTTCTCCCTAAAAGACATCCTAGGTTTCACACTCCTACTCCTCCTCCTAACAACAATAGCCCTATTTTCCCCAAACCTCTTAGGAGACCCAGAAAACTTCACCCCAGCAAACCCGCTAGCCACCCCACCCCACATTAAACCAGAGTGATATTTCCTATTCGCATACGCCATCCTACGCTCAATCCCCAACAAACTAGGAGGAGTACTGGCTCTAGCCGCCTCCGTACTAATCCTCTTCCTAACCCCCTTTCTTCATAAATCCAAACAACGCTCAATAACATTCCGACCCCTCTCCCAAATCCTATTCTGAATACTAGTAGCTAACCTATTCATCTTAACATGAATCGGCAGCCAACCAGTAGAGCACCCATTCATCATCATCGGCCAACTAGCCTCCATAACCTACTTCACCATCCTACTAATCCTCTTCCCCCTCATCGGAGCCCTAGAAAATAAAATACTCAACTACTAAAAATACTCTAATAGTTTAACAAAAACATTGGTCTTGTAAGCCAAAAAGTGAAGACTACACCCCTTCTTAGAGTTCCTTCCCCATCAGAGAAAAAGGACTTAAACCTCCACCTCCAACTCCCAAAGCTGGCATTCTACATTAAACTATTCTCTGATACCACCCTAAACTGCTCGAATCGCCCCCCGCGACAACCCTCGCACAAGCTCTAACACAACAAACAAAGTAAGCAACAGACCCCATCCAGCAACCACAAACATCCCCACCCCGCAAGAATAAAACATCGCCACCCCACCAAAGTCCAACCGAACCAAAAACAATCCTCCACCATCCACAGTAACCACCCCCAACTTCCAACCCTCAACAAGACCACCAACAACAGCCCCAGCTACAACTACCAAAACAAACCCACCACCATACCCTAAAACCCGTCAATCCCCCCAAGCCTCAGGAAACGGATCAGCAGCCAAAGACACAGAATATACAAAAACTACTAACATCCCCCCCAAATACACCATAAACAGCACCAAAGCTACAAAAGACGCCCCCAAACTCAGCAACCACCCGCACCCTACAACAGAAGCTAAAACTAAACCAACCACCCCATAGTACGGAGAAGGATTAGACGCAACCGCTAACCCCCCCAAAATAAAACACAACCCTAAAAAAATCACAAAATAAGTCATAACAATTCCTGCTTGGTCCTTCTCCAAGCTCTGCGGCCTGAAAAGCCGCCGTTGTAATCCTCAACCACAGGAACTCAACTAATAAAGGGCCCCCCCCTTCCCCCCCATGTGCATGAACCTCTTACTTTCTAAGTATTCTTACAGCTCTATGTATTATTGTACATTAATTTATATACCCCATAATACATTATATGTAATTCTAGAGATCCATAGAAATGTAAGTCTTTCAAGTACTGTTCATTTAACTTGGACATGGTCTTGATATAGTATTGTTATGCTGGAATACAGGTTACTGTATGTTTGGCAGGTAAGTCCGTTAACATTGTAATTGACTTTGCTCCAGGATACGGATGTGCTTTAATACATACTGTTAATGCTAGGAGGACATAATACTTAAATTACAGCTCGATGTACTAACATTAGTGGACATGGAATGGTTTATCTGGTTTTAATCGCTTGGTTTCACATCTCCCGTACATGAATACTAAGTTTGACAAGGGTCTGCACGCGAAACATTTCCGCTACTAGCGTCAGGACCATTCATTCCCCCTACACCCTAACACAGATATGCTCTTTTGTGCCTCTGGTTCCTTTTTCAGGGCCATAGACTGGCTTAATTCCTTATCTCGATGCTTTTCACGGAGCCATCTGGTTGATGGTGTGTCGGACAGTAACTTTTCTTGCAGGAATTATTTAATGAGACGGTTGTCGTATATGGGGAATCATCTTAACACTGATGCACTTTACATTACACCTGGCTATGGTGTGTCCACGGTTATTTGTTATGCTGCTATTTAGTGAATGCTCGTAAGACATATTTTTCCATTTTTCGCCACCGCTAACTTTCTAACCAAAACTAGGAAGTTTTAACCAAATTTAACCATCCATTTTTTGTAAATTTTTTTTCATTTTTTTTCATCATTTTGTCAAAATCAGCGGCACCGAAATCACATTAATAACACAATTTTACAAATTTTATATACATATATATAATTATATCTAAAAATTATTAAAGGAACCCCCCTACTAAAACAAACAAACAAACAAACTCAACCCAACCAACAGGCACAAATCAAACAAACAAACAAACAAACAAACAAACAAACAAACAAACAAACAAACAAACAAACAAACAAACAAACAAACAAACAAACAAACAAACAAACAAA